GCTGAAAAACGTAAGCGCCCCTTTATCAATCAAGTTCTAGCGCGCAACGGCTTTCTCTGATAGGCTCGCTTCTTCAAGCTCCGCTCACTGCTTTTCGCCGTAGCTTGCTGCTTTCTGTTCAAGCTCCGCTCGCTGCCTACTCCACGAGTCACCACAGCTTCGCCTACGCGACTTGTATATAGACAACAATAGTGCCCAAGATCTTCCCTTCGACCAGGAACTTCGTTGCCAACAGGTCTCACTTTCAAAAGGATGATGACTTCGTGTTCCTGCCGGCTTTGATCAGTAGTGCGGAATTATAGAGATAAAGATTTGAAAGAAACGACCCATAATGCAATTCAGGATCGAGTGCAAGAGAGAATGCCGCGATAAAAAAAAGAGCTTTTCTTTTACTTTATTAGATCATATGGCCGATTTGTCCAAAAATGATTATCTCGTGTCGCACTCTATTCTACTAGGGGGCGCGGGGACTTTGACTTCCGAGCCCAGCAGGGGGAAATCTGGAATCAGTGCATAGTTACCCTGGTAAACCAGACAAGCGGGAGGGACTTCCGGGGTAAGCGCGATTTAATGCATTACTTCCCCCTCTCCTGTAGTAGCACTCTATTCTACTAGTACTGATGAGTAAGAAACTCGCTTCAAGCTCAGTTAGCAAAAGAATCCGGAGATAGGTTCACCTCTTAGAAGTTTCGATCTATGGGCTTTCTTTATTTAGTAACGAGCTTTGTTAAAGAGATCAGAGAGGGGATCCTGTAACAACGAAAGAAAAAGGTTATCCTATGGAGAATTCAAGAGGATTTTCTTAGTGGTTTACTTTTAAGGTAAACCCTGACTCTTTATCTACAGCCTTTTATAGAAGCTAAGGCAAGAAGTCAATCGCTTTCCGTATCTCTTGCTTCTTTGGTTAGTTCAGTACGCTCCCCGCCTAGCCCATCATCCCTAACGAACGGCAAGAGCAGATCCTTTTCTCGAGCAAAGCCAGACGGAACAGAGGCTAAGCAAGCTGAGGCATGAAGTTCACCGCTGACAGTTCAAGTAGTAGTGTTCCACTGTTCGATAGTTAAGCGATCTCGTACTAAACGCAAACACCGTGTTTTTTCGGCCGTACTTTATTAATTCAATTTGCAGTTTCCGCTCTGAAAGAGGTGCCAAAATAGAGAAATTGAAGTTGACTATTCTCTTAGTTTGAGTTCCGTAGTTTCGCTTACTACTAGGATAGGTGAAACTAAATGATTCTGTGCCAGTCGTTACAGCTTGCTAGTAAACTGTTAGTCGTTAGCGCGCTACTAACAAGGAAAAAGTCGATGTTGAACAACCGGGTACAGGCATGGTACTAGGAAGTGGAATCCATGAATGGAAGCACTGCTCGGAGAAGAAATGACATGAACGAACCATCTCGAGCACGGGTCTCGGGTAGACATGTTGGTGCCGTACCGTATCACATGAAAGGATTGGGCCGGTAAGGCATGATTCATTTATTGATTGGGAGGATTTCTTCTAGGATTGCTCGGGCTCTGCTAGGGATTGTTCATCCCCCACCTACCTATGCCTATGGTCCACTTACTATCAACCCTCGAAATCAGAACCTTTTTTAACGGGATGTGAAAGCATATCCAATCTATTACAGATGTAGATGTGAGTAGCTTTCGAAGCCTGATTCAAGGTGGCCAAGTGGGCACTAGAAGCTAAGGAAGCTCCGGAAGAAGTTCATCGACAACACCAAAGAAAACGGATACCGAATCAGAAGTCAAGGCACAGAAGAAATTGTTTCAATGGAAGTAGTTTCTAGCTTACGCTACCCCCATTGGAGTAGCTCGCCTGTACCCCTACGGAGAAGAGGTAGTTCGCTCACTAAGCCCAATCGATCCAATCTTGCCTAAACTAAAAGGCTATGTTCCAAGCCTGACGAATCAATCAAATCTAAAAGAGAATGCCCTATCAAGCTTTCAAGCAGCAGGTGGAGATGGAAGATTGCTTGTATTCGCCTTCACTCTCGGGGTTAGAGCCTTCTCCTGGGGTTGGAACAGATAGATTTTGAGATGGATAGCTCAACCCTTCTTATTCCCCGATTCTGGCTAACTTCTTTTCCTGCCTTGCACCCTATCATCTAAACTCTCTTTCTCTCAGCTCTTTCATTTTTGATTCTTACGTCGGAATATCGATCAATTGGTGGTGGTTGAGTGATTTGGCTCAGGGACCTCTGCATCGGACGCCGGTTTATTGGTATTTGTGTCATACCAGTCATTTCGGGACTATGTGCCGATCGCTTTATGACTCCCCGTCGAGAGCCAGTGACAATGGTGCTTAGACCTCACCTCGCCAGCCAACCCCAATCATTAAGGGTGACTAACGAGTCCATGTTCCATCGAAATTCCCATATACCAGCGAAAGTAGCACTACAAACGGTTTTGTTGCAATCCAACGGATGCAGGGGATTCAATCTAACATAGAGGGAGACCATCATAGGGACTAGTCATCGTAAGACTCAAGCTGTTTGGCTCTTTATAGATAGAGAGAAGACCGAAACAGGCATAACTGTGGTTACGTTATGTCCACATCATTGGCCAGTGAGAAGGCTTTCTAGATTTGGATCATTCTACCACCAACCTGCTAGTTCTTTTTATGAGGCACAAGCTGGATCAATTCTCCTGCCCAGGTAGCCTACTAGAGTCTAGTAAGTAGGCGAACAGCTATTAGTAGTGACTTCTTAGGTTAGGCGACTTTATCTCTATAATTCAGCAATCAATTTTTATTAATTGAGTACTCTTGACTTAGAAAAGCCAGTAGGAAAGCCGTTTTGCCCATCCCCGGCCTCGAGCTATCTTTTTCCGTAGGCTGTAAAGGAATACATAGACGTCTTCGCTTGGAGTTATGACCAGAGGACTCGACCCGCCAAGCTTAAGCTTAGTAGTTGTGTAGGCGAAATAAATAGAATTAAAAAAGAAAAAGCATAGTGAAATAAAGTTCTCGTGGGTGGCGTGGCGGGGAGGCATGGTGGAAGCCCAGCCCGCACCACACGTTCTCTGATTGAAACGAAACTTTTTCTCCGATTTTTCTCAACGAATTCCAGCAGACGTGGAGAAATCCTATTTATTTGATAGCAGCGTTTTCTTTCATATTTACATATTTAGCTGGTACAGCCGTTTACTCAGTATTGGTTAGCAGCATAAATGCAGAGGTGACACGATCCCTGTAGGTAAATAAAAGCCTCTTTGTTTGTTCTTTTATCATTTATTTTCTCGGATCATGCATTGAATTCCTAGCCTGGAGCTCCATTCTTCCGTATCTCGGTCAGTACGAAAGGGCGCAGCCCTAACTGGAAAAGGAGTCTTGGTTCCGCTATCCCGGGGTGCTTCTACCGCCTCTTGGTTATCCAAAGCATTTCAATCACCCCAAGCAATTGGAGAGGAATCTGCTTCTGTATCGAGCGCTTATACTAGCTCAAAGCGTTGTATCCGGGGGCAAAGCTTAGTAGGGCCTATTAAGATTTACCAAATACAAAGCACAAGGGCTTTTTTCTGGTTCACCACAGAAGGCAGGTTGTCTGCTAAGTCTATGGTCCGATTCCAACTAATGTTATATAATAAAAATGGATCCTTGTCTACAGCCAACTCGATTGCATCGATCCTTCTCTATTCTAGGAGCACCCAATCCTGTCATTCTCTTGTAAAGTGGACGATTTCATCATAACAAGGAGAACCCAGTACAAAGATAGATCCATTCGCTGAGCTCGAGAGAGCGTTTTGAACATTAACAAGAATTTACCACTGCACAATCATTTCAATTAGGATCTGCACCAGTAGCTCTCAGCTGCTACAATTGCTTTAGTGGGAGCACCGGTAGAAAAACTGGCGGTCAGCACCCCCGAGCACAGCCCTCAACACGCAATATTGATTGTCAGGCCACGCTGTCAGGAACACAACGGATTGCATCCCGAGCGTTAGGTGAAGAGGTACGTCAAGGTATCCGAAATGAAAAGAATCCGCTTTACAATAGCCTTTAGTTTCATGTCATTAAAGAGGTCGACGTAGCGAACCAGGTTCTTCTAACTCAAGTCAGTAGTGAATGGAAGAGCGTATTTGTTGAAAAAGGAGCCTTCTGAACGAAAGCCTTACATTCACTATGAATAAGATGCCTTACATTCACTATGAATAAGAAGCCTAATGCATTCCAATCAACCACTTGAAGAACTTCTCATAGAAAGCAGATTTTAGACTGTTTATCAAGAACTTCATAAACAGAGATCTAAAACTATTATTCCCGACTCTCGCTTCAAAGACAGTTTAAGGAGAAATCCGGAAGACCTCCTAATAATTTTTATCTAGTCTAGGCTTGCTTCTTTTCCCTCGAATAGAGCCACCTACGAATGTTTGGGATCACTTCGCCCCTGAACCTTCAATCTCCTTGGGCTTTAAGGAAGTGGATGGGAAATCAAACCATAAGATGACTCGTACTTCGATCCCCTGGCACTTGGTTTTGAGCTCTCTATTTCTTATGGAGAGACAGCCCCTTCCCTCTTTTATACACCATTCATCGCTCCTCATCCCGTGGGTTCTGCGGGAAAGGAGATAGGGAGAAGCCCCGGCCGTTTTCTTTGGCTTTGACCTCGGGATGCACGCAATGTGGGCGGTGTGTCAGGGAGCCTTTGCCTTCTTCGAAAAGAAGGTGCAGAATAAAGTCATTCCGCAAAAACCTAGATGAGTGAGCTCTCTTCTTTCCCGGTTCTCAAATCTTTATTGTATGCATGGACCCGCCTGAAAGCTCTTAAGGCAGCTTGCTTACTATCCTATTAGCTCGTAGCTCTCTTCTTGTAGCTAGTGGTTAGGTTGTTATAGAGGAGCAGACGAGAAGTTATTGCTGCGTCTGCTATTCACTTCCAGTCAACGACACAGCTAAGATAGGAAAAGTAAGAAGGAACTACCACGTCTTCTAGCAATCCAAAGTACAAGCCTAACAAGAAAAGAGATTCTTATACTACGCTCGTCGACTAGCTACCATATTCGATTACTCGATTACAGGCCGTTGCTCTAGTTCTCGTTTCGCGCTTTGCGCTTCACTCCGCCCAGCCGTTTTCTTGCTGCATACGTGTTCTTGGTGGTAAACGAATGCTCTTCGAATTGCTACCTAAACCTGCCGTTAGTTCCTGCCACCTATGCTGCTTTCCCTGCGGGTAGGTGATCAACAGAGAGTAGTGCTTTTACTGCTGTCTCTGCCCCCTGCTGGTTCGTTTGGATGCTCCAACGTGTGCTTCAACCGGCGTATACAAGACAAATTTGAATTGAAAAAGAGTGCTTGGATAAATAATTAAACATTTCATTCAATGTTTGCCCGTCCAGCGAATGCTCGTTCTGTTGTCATACAGAATCGGAAGCCCTTCTCTAATAGGGCTGATCCGTCGGAAAGAAGCCAGACATGCACTGCACGAAGAAGAACATATATCTCTGGTCATATTCTTGTGGAACTTCTGTCGTCCCGTTCATTGTGATTCCTCGGCCCTGCTAGCCATTTGCTTGCTCGAACTGTACACATTCAAAGAGGGGGCAAGCAAGCCATCCGAGTCGGAGGTTAGAAAGAACTTGGAGGTTTCCCTGTGACTAACTTAGCGCACTTCCGGTGGTAGCCCTGTTGAATAGGAGGGCTAAGTCTCTATAAAGAGCCACTCACATATTTCTTTATAGTTCGGTGTGAGATCAGCTAAATGAAGCTACGCTCATCATTTATGATCCACGGCTCGCTCAATTAGAGCACTAACTACTTCAAAGGAATTAGCTCCAAAGACGTTTTTCATAGCTCCGCTGGGACGATCCGGAACAGAGGTTGTCCAGTCATCTCGGTGAGGAATTTCGCTATGCCACCCGTTGAAGATGAAATCTTAGATCGAGGTCCGTTCCGCTCTTCTCAATGCTATCTCTCAATGCCCCCAACTCTATTATTGCTAGTTGAAGCTTGAGTTTCGGAAACAGCCTGCGCACATTTGAGTACAGTGCCCGACGAGACGTGGGGGCCTAGATGCTTCTTTTGCTGTTAATGGGCTCATAAGCTAACGGATGAGAAGACAGATTTTTCATTCAAGGGATCGCCTCTACCACCGAATCCTGATGTCTGGAATCAGAGGTTTGGGGCTCCCCCAGTTTCGTTAATTTAATATACGATACCAACAAAAAAAGGAATGGGAGCCGAGTCGAGACGTTGATGCAAATACACCTCTAATTAGTGCCACCTCATTAACCATTGATTTGAGATTCGATGCTTGGCCAAAAGGAACAGACATTTCAGCCACTTGGTTAAGTCATTCCATCGGACCAAACAAAGGCACTTGATCACATCTATCTATTTGGAGAGACGGCAGGAAATTCATCCTATCAGTCAGTCGCCTTTCATCGATTTAGTCGGATCCAACCTCCTCCTAATTCATTCTATCCAGCAGGTGGCAGGTGATCGGGCTGAGAAACCAGAGAACGGAAGGGAACAGGTTGGCTTAGGGTTGTTATCAATAGAATTCTAGTGGCTCATTTCCGCAAGCCTGCCTCTTTAATTCAGATGTCCCGAATGGAGGTTTCCCGAAGCATCGGGGCCTAAACGCGTCCCCATTGACTAGCCGCGAAGTCAAATAAGTGGGTTAGCTGGCATCGAATGCTGATTGATGGGCAGATCAACCTTCGCCCGCAATTTAGCTACGATAGAACCCTTTAACGAGACGAATAGCGGATCAGAGGCAAAACTATAAACCTTTCTTTCCAAAAAAAGACAGATCAGATATCTCTCCAAATGAAGCTACGGGGCCGACTCCGACTCCGTCCACCACCCGAAGCTCCCGAGGCGCATCTATCAGAGAAGGGGAGTACGAAGCTAACCCACTAATCCTAGTCTTATCGTCCCTGCCAGGGCATCGGCCTATCTCTTTAGACCCACCCTTATGTTCCTAACTCGGATCGGAACCTTACCTTTGATTCGTAGCGAATGAGCCAGATCCAGGGGCAAGCTACGCCGCCTCTTCTTCTCAGTATGGGGGGATTCTTTTCCTTTAGCACATCGAGTCTATCCATTAGCTCTCCTGCTCTAAAGAGGAATTAAGGAAGCTGCGTTTTCCTCTCCATCTTCATATCTCGGCTTAACAAACAAAGGCAGTCAGTTAGTTGATTCATTCCATCGACGGGCCTTAAAGAGAGAAGCAACAGGGTAATCTTACTTAATACAAGTCCCGCTCCGGATTCCATTGAATTGAAGGGGCCATCTAATCACCGAGCCAAGGCATCTATTCTTCTCCATCTGTCGATCCGCCCTTCATGCCTGTTGGCTTAGCCCACCCAAAACCCCGCTTTCAGGCCTATGGGCTGCCGGTGCGCTACTCAAATGAATTACTCGAAAGTAATTCATTCAGAGTGCGCTGCTTTGGGCTCTGCTCGAAATGCGTCTGCAGCTTTCGTTCACGAGTCAGCCCACTCCTTTCATAATGAAAGGTTAGGCCTTTCTTTTCAGGTTTATTCGGAATCAGAAGTCTCAGCCGACACAAAGGCTGTATATGCCACTGAAGCCGATACAACATAGGCTGAAAGATCCGCACTGATGAAGCTAGAGAGGAGGGCAGTGAAGGGTGATGGATGGAAAAGATAAATATGCCTAGAAGCTATACTATAGCCCTAGAGCTATAGCTTGAAGCTAGCTTTGAAACAAGGAAATAGAGACCTAGGAATTGGATCATAGCAGGGATGCTTAGCAGCAAGCGGAGTCAATTCAATTGACAGAGGAGACGCAGATACTTCGTGGAGAAAGGGACGAGGGATATGAAAGATGAATACCAATGATGAAACCATTCTTCAGCCATACCAGACTCATTCCATCTACGTTTAATGAGCCTAGTAGACTCTATCAGACTAGGAATCTGTTAACGTTCCCTAAACCAAAGAGGTTCATCGATGAAACTGCACTGGGCCTTGTGTTTCCTTGAAAGACTAGCTCTTACTTACTCGTTGTTTAGCTGGAAGAAGCTGTACGATTGTGCTTCTTTCGAGGGAGATGTCCATCCCAGGAAACCAGCTCTTCTTTGGCATTCCCGTATCCGTCCACCCTTGATCTGCTACCTCTCCACTGTCAATCTGATCTGGAAACTTTCCTTCGTTTGGTACATGTGGACTAGTAACTGACACAGGAGCATCTCCATCTAGATCAAAGTGGAATGTATCGATCGATAGCAAGAGCCAAACCCTTCTCTTTGTCAGCGCGATATGCTCGGTTTCTTGTAGAGGAATGTGGAACAAGGATTCTCACAAGTATAGAATGGAATGCCTCTTCCTTGGTCTCTTCCTTGACACTATCATTTCAATCCGAGACTTACATGAGCAATGTGGCAGGGGAAGTTTCCTTGCTCGGTATCAGGCTTTGCTCACTCACTAGGGTTGGAGGGCTGTAGGGTAGTAAATGTCAGATGTTGCTTCCTCAGAGAGGCAATAAAGTGAGTTATATGCACATGGGGATATGGGACGCGTGTCTAGTTCTCATTGGAAAGGAATCAGCTTAATATTTCTTATGTCTCCCGCCTGACACAGTTTGACACGCAGTGATACCTGATTGGCTCAAAATCAATAGTTGTAGAAATAATTGCATTCAAACAAGCACGCGGGAAAAAGCAAGCGCACTCGTCGTCAAGTCAGATCAGATAGGCCAAACTTCTTTTTCTTAAGCGAGGACTACGCTGGCGAGTGACGATTGGCCAAGGAGAGTTCCATCCTTCCGCTGGGTAAAAAGAAGCAAGTTAAAGACGAGTAGGCAGGGTACGACGAAGCCCACGGGGTGACACATGGTTGTACTGGTCAGCTTTGGGCTGGAGATTGACGATTGACTGAGCGTGCTTTGGCAGCTCGTGGTGGAGTACTCTCTGACGGATTCGCTCTATTATTGCCTCCTATTCTTGAGGGAGTGATCGGGATTTCTAGCAGATACTCAATTTTGCCTTAACCGAGTTCGATTAAGAAAGGGCGTTAAGCATAGAAAAGGGTTAATTAAGGGCCTCCAAGGCCTATAAATAGAAGCTTCTTTCAGTCTCTATTTGGCAAAGGGAGACGGGGAGGAACTTAGAAGTCGGCAAAAAAAGCTTTGAGTGTAGTCATGGATATCGCTAACAGACTTGCGAGAAATGAGCAAGAAATCTCTCAAGTGGAAGAGGAGAAGCTCCAACGGGAGCAAATGCTTGGTCTGTTCTGGGAGCATCCGCCTGCTCTCGATCCTGAGGCCGTTGGAAGAGCGATGCAATGGATCCGGGACCGCATTCGCGGTCTGGAAGACAGGAAGAGGGCCCTCCTTCAAGAGAAGGAAGCTCTCCATGTGGAGCTGGCCTTTGCCTTAGAGAGCGTGGGGGAAACGGAGACAACGGGGGGAACTAATAAGAGTCCGTCGACTACTACTATGTGCCGGCTAGAAGATTTCCATAAAAAAAATAAAGTAGTGACTTTATCTTCTGTCTACTTGTTAAGGCCTATCCTTGGACTTATGTTTTTTAAATAATAAATGTAGTTAGCATAATGCTTTTAAAGCTCTAGTAAAGGCATATGTGGTTGTTTATGTAATGTAGTGCTTTATGTAGTAGTAATGAATAAATCTTTTGGATAAATGTTTTTTCTCTACAGGAATGGATCTATCTTTTCCTTTCAATCCATATTTATTTTTGGAATGCTCAAAATTCTACTTGAGCATCTAAATCTGGGTCACTACCAGCAAAAACATCTCTGAACAAGATTCAATAGCCACTCACTAATTGAGACCCGGAGCAAAGGATGAATTTAGACCCTGACTCCACTATAAAATAAAAAAAGTAGGAGCAAAAGGAGGCCAAACAAGCAACGGCTTTCTTGCTGGAGCTTAGTGCCGAAAGGAACTAAGAGGACTTGTAGCTGAGTTCATAAGAACGAAGGGGAGAAAGGAGAGGTAGAAAAGTATGTTCGAAAGCCAGCATATCGCCTAGTGCCCCTTCCTGGATGTTCCATAACCAAAAGCACCCTTTCCGGCTTGGAAGGAAAGGCTAACTTAGGCTTAGAAGCAAGACCTGGTTCCAGACAAAGAAAAATTCCTACTAGTCCTGTCTCGAAGCAAGGGGAAGCGACTGGCCCAAAGCAACGAGGAACAGAGAGGTCCGGCTGACCCTAAACATCTCTTCCTGTTCCGGCCTCCTCAGAAGGAACAAGATCACCTTTGGCCTACTACGAACGATAATTGAATACTACCGATGGCTAATAACAAGAATATCTTGGTCCCGGAACTAGCACGGAATACGAATGCTCAGAAGCTTAAGCACATGCATGTCTAATGGACTACCCTCTCTTCGTAGTGCCTGGTTGAGTACACCCTGGTGGTCTTTCCCCTTTGAAGCTCAGTATCTTCATATCACCCCCGGTCCTCCGGCTGTCTCGCTCAACTCGGTACCGTGCTTGTCTTGACTCACTCGGGCGTACTTTTGCCTTCATTTCCATTTCATTTTTCATTTGAATAAAGAAGTAAATCCGGGCTCAAGAGACTCAATCGAGGGCTTAGGCCGGGGAATCGAGAAGTCATTCCAAAGGCGTAAGCCACCACCTGCCATCATGCTTTGAAGTAGGGCCGGCACATCTCGTTCTTCCCTTCGTCCTGAACCAGCAAGAATAGTAGTTTATTCTAAACCAGCTGAACCAGGTATAGATAGTCTGCCTAGTGGTTTCGAGTCTGGGCTTGCTCTTTGTTCTGCGCTTTCTAAGTCATATTATTCATATGAGTCAAACGCTTCCTTTGAGTCTCATTCTATCCATTATTTTACAGCATACCGAACAAGCTAAATCTAAATAAAGAAAGATTCAATCCATCTGTAGGCTTAAAAGAAAGCATTTCTATATCATGTTTAGTGACCGCGTAATTTGCTAGCTTTCTGACTTGAAAGAGTTAAGAGTTGAGTTGAACAGAGTATAAAGGGGTCGTTTGAGTGCTTTACCCTAAGGGTTCCCCGGGAACCCACGTACCAAATGAACTAGCTTTAGAAAAAGTATGAGTAAAGAGTTCAGGCTTATACGATTCATGTTATACCCCCACTACTGACCGTAAAGGTGCTTACAGGCGAGCCGAACCTTCATTAGCTGACTTGGGAATGGAAGAACTGGGGCACTGACCTATCATTCCTACTCTTCTTATTCTCTTGGTATTGACCCTGAAAGGGAGTTTGTGAGTCAGTTCATGCATGCTCCCCGGGATCCTCCTCTTGATGCTGTTTATCGGAAAGATTATGCTATTCTCGGTGATGATATCGTCATCAAAGAGCACATTATGGATATCCCACGCTACGAGCAGGATTTGAACCTGCACCTCCTAATGCAAGAACCAGGTGAACAACCTTTATTCTGATCGTGGCTTTTGTTATCCCGGTTCTCTATGATATCAGCTCTGTACCCTTACCAGAGGTTCCTTTTCACTCCAATGAGTAATCCGCTTTAAAATCATAATCCAAACAAAAAAGAAGAGCCCGGCACGGGGTGGACTGGACTCGGTTGCCCAAGCTGCCTACTTACATGGCCTAAAGAAAGAGGCGCATGATCAAGTCCCAGTAGTTCATTTACAGCTAGCCTCTAACCAAAGATAAGAAGGACTATGACAATAGCAAAATAGATATCTGCGGGCGTCCAGCCGCCGCTTAAAACAACTCCGGAGGGACCTGCCCCCCTCTCTCTATTATGGTTTGTTTGAGTTGTTGGTTCGCGACCTGCAGGTCGGTTTCATGCTTTAATAGTTCATCTATCTTTATTTTCTCATTTTGCCACCTTATTTTTTCTTCTTCATATTCATTTTCTTTATATTGTTCATATGAAAAAAGCTCTTCCAAATCAGCGAGCCTTTTTTTCTCCGTGTCGGAATGTAGAGGACCGTGGCCCACTTTTTCTGAATCGGAACGGGGCTCTATCCCCTACAGGATATGGCTCCTTCTAGAGGATGATAAAGAGAAAAAAGATAAACTAATGGGTGCTATTGTCTATACAAGTAAAAAATAATTTCTGGTTTTCGTAATGTGGAGTGGCTGGAGGGAACCCCAGTGGGTAGAGTAACTGGCCGAGAAGGTTAGCGAGGTCCCTGCTATGGTGAAGTGAAAGATCTTTCACTATAGTGGGGAGAAGACAGGTGGGAGCAAGCGGAGCGAGAGCAAAGCAAGCCCTAGCGGTGGGCTGTCTTCCTGGTTCCAACTCATTTCTCGCGGACCGATCATGGCTACTAATCCTATCTAACCTTCTGCCGGGTGGTCACTTTCGGTGCCTCCATAAAGTGGACGAGCTGACTCAGTAGAGCGCCTAAAGAGACTCGTGGGAAGGATAGATAGAAGGAAGTTCTTCTAACCAACAGAAGAAGCTATATCAAGCTAGCAAGCAGTAAGCCCGGCTTAGGAACACGATTTCATTAAAAAAACCCAATAGAGCTCAATAGGTTATGAAAAAAGGGTGGTTTCGACGTGACGCTTACTCACTTTAAGAATAGGGATCACTGGGCTTAGAACCAACCCACCCCCCATACGACTATAAGGGGTAACGTAGGCACATCATCTTGGAACGAAAGGAGAGGCGGTTGGTTAGTTGTCTATAGATTTCCTAGTTGTGCACGGAACCTGTGAAATTCTTGCGTTCGGGACACATGACTCTTCGCATCTGATCCTGATCTCGTTACGCATTTGAGGCTTACGAGACGCTCAAAACTGTGATGATGAATAAGGAGCTACAGTTTACTTGTTCTTTAGGGAGAGGCAGGTTACTCGTTAGAGTATATGGAGAGGTTACGGTTACGGAGGTGCCATCATCAAGTCGAAAGCATATTCGTTATCAAGTCGATATTAATGGTTGGGCCTACATTCCTAAGACAATTCTAGGTTTGGGATTCATTGAATGGGGAAAGCCACCAGGCAATGGAATTGTTGAAGGACGGACTCGAATGATCTATAGTGCAGTTATTCCTGCATTTGTTGACTAAAAGCCAAAGCGTCACATAAAAGACCTATAGCGGTCAGGAAATCCATCTCTTTCTGTAGCTTCTTGGTCCCCATAATAAATAAGGCCATATATATATGTTAGTCAAACTCTACTTATATTATTTATCCTTATCGAAGTTGATACTGAGAGCAAAAAGATCTAACTATCACAGTATGCAATGTTATGTTCAAAAGGCACTACTCCTACGGATTGTGATTTGACTCACCTTCTGGTGGAGCTAGAAGATAAGGCACACCTTCTTTTCAAAAGGATATGTGAAGGACATCGCTTCCTTACCGATGAAAGTCGGATTTAAGTGCCATCTGGTCGTCTTCTCTAGTACTATACAGGTTTGTACCTGGAAAGTTAGAGACGCCATTTCATCGTACAGTCTGGGACTTGTTCTCAGTTTGTCTTTGGGATCGGCGAGCAATTTTTATTTACTAGTTGGGACCTGGATGAAAGAATTTATCGCTTTGAAAAGGCCATTTTCTTTCTAAAATCGACGATGGGCATAGCAGTTGTCCTTCAAAGAGGCTATTCAAAGAGGGGATTGGTGCAAAGACCTTATTTGTCCTTTCCTAATCGCCTATTGCTTATACTTCTGATTCACTGTCACAAGCCATTCTTGCAGCAAGAGGGCATTCTCGAACTAAGACAGGGTTGGTTTTGAACTAAGACTGTGCCATCACCTTAATAGAAGTAACTAGAGAAGCTCTGTGCGCAGGAAATTCCGATCTGAAGCAAGCCCTTCTTTCAAAAAGGCATTCTAGCAAAGAGAACGGCGCATTCTCGGCATCTTTTATATGTCACTTCCTTGTCCAATTCTCTCTCTGCTTTCATGTGGGCAAATCGGCTTAATTCCGACCTATGATATTCCCAGCATTCGTCGCAGCCTATTGGTCCTTCAACTTCAAGTCTTATTGCTGCGGATTCGAGAACAGTAAGAGCAGATTCAATAGCAAAGGATTCTAAACCTTCCCTTCTACTGCCAACTGTGCTTCCTCTTATCGACAGATGGTTGATTCAGGGGAGCTGTAGAAAGACCATATCCCGACATCAGGCATATTATTGAAGCAGCCTTTACGCCACACATACTTATAATGTAATGCCAGGAGAGCGTCTAATCAGTCCCTGTTAACTCATGTCTACTTCTCTTTCTGTAACAACCCATTCTGTAAAAGAACATTGGCCTAAATGCCATTTTCCTTCTACGAGTATATCCCCAGCTAACACAAGGAAAGACCGTCTTTTTGGCATCAATCATCAAATCAGGCAAAGATTCATGCACACCCCCAGAAATAGTAAATGGCCGTTCTTCAGCTGCTTCCTCCTTTGATGCTTCCTGTTGCACGAGCTGAGTTCAAAACCGGTATAATTGGCAAAAATCCCTTGCCCAGTCGTCACTAATGGTAATGGATGCCTTGTCCAGGTTTGGAACCCTCCCTCAAAGCCTATTTCCGCAAGTCCCACATTCGAGAACATAAGTGCCACAGCTTCTTCTCAAGCAGGGGCTGAATTCTCCCTCACACCCTTTTGTATAAGTATAGCAGCCCGTGGATATCTTAATGGATTAAGATGTGCAATTCCTTCTTGGAAAATTGGCATATTAGTTCCTGCCCTTACTAAGCTTTCAGTGTCCTATCCAAACCTCCCTCACAATCTCTGCACGTGGACTGATTATACTCCCTATCGCCCCGAAGTGACTTCTGCGGCATCCCCGATCTTTCAATAAAACGCGAATCTAAAGCCTATGATTCCACTTGCAAACAAGCCATTCGCTTCCGTCAGGGGATTTGCCCACTGCTCTTCCTAAGACCGGTAATCCCGCATCTATTGATTCAATTGGGCTTGGACCGGTAATTCCATCAAAGCACCTTCGACCTTCCCTAGTTTCGAATCTAGTCTCGGCATCAATCCTCTTCGGGGATATCTTTAATATCAAGTGGATCAACTATTCACATATATGATGCAAAACTGGAATGAAGCAGTAATAGTAGTTCGGGCACTTCGAAATCTTTTTCTTTTCGACTCT